TATTGTATAACATATAATAATAATAAAAGACTTATATACACGAATATGAGACGCTAAAAAGAAAATAAATATTTTTCAGCAATGCTCAGGCAGAAAGAGACATTTTTTTCTTTTTTAAGAAAAGAAAGAAAAATCTTATCTACCGAATCATTGTAAATTTCAATTTAAATTAGGGATTACCCGTCCAAATATAAATGGTCTTTAACTACATATGCATCTGATCATATATGTATTGACGTTATGTATTCCAATAAAGAAGGAGGCAGATTTTCAATGCGAGATCTAAAAACATATCTTTCGGTGGCACCGGTACTAAGTACTTTATGGTTCGCGTCTTTAGCAGGTTTATTGATAGAGATCAATCGTTTATTCCCGGATGCGTTGACATTCCCTTTTTTTTCATTTTAGTTATTTCCACGGGAAGGGTTGAAGATGATTAGAGATACAATCAAATATCTGTAACTAATGCCTCTCCCCCTCTTTTTTCCTTTTTATAATTAAAAATAAGGAAAGAGAAAAAATAAAAGTGGATTCAATCTCAGCGAAACTCAGATTCGGGCTTAAATTAATAAAATAATACAGTGAGAGTGGGAATGAAATGGGGGTCTCGGGCAACAGTATCATACAAGATACTTAAATAATATACTGTACATCAATTAGAAATATAGTTAGAAATCATTGTATTACTTATTATTTACTATTACTCTATTGATTCCAATGAAATCTTTCATAATTGGATTTCGAGTTAACAACTTCTATTTTTTCTTTGTTCCTTTCTTATTCGCTTCTTCAGATCGAAAAAAAAATGGAAGAGTTGATTGAATCAAAAACCAAAGGAGGTTCATGGCCAAGAGTAAAGATGTCCGAGTAACGGTTATTTTGGAATGTACCAGTTGTGTGCGAAACGGTGTTAATGTTAATAAAGAATCAACGGGCATTTCCAGATATATTACTCAAAAGAATCGGCACAATACACCTACTCGATTGGAATTGAGAAAATTTTGTCCCTATTGTTACAAACATACGATTCATGGGGAGATAAAGAAATAGATCGAACGAGGTTTGTCACCCTTCCAAGGAACAGGAAAAATTACATAGTATATATATAACATATATTTAATAATCTAAACCAAATCCTATTTCTTAATTCTAATTCATTTTTGATCCGACTGGAATAGAAATAGAAATAGGATTTTCAGGGATAAGAAATAAACAAACCATGGATAAAGCCAAGCGACCTTTTCTTAAATCCAAACGATCTTTTCGTAGGCGTTTGCCCCCGATCCAATTGGGGGATCGAATTGATTATAGAAATATGAGTTTAATTAGTCGTTTTATTAGTGAACAAGGAAAGATATTATCTAGACGAGTCAATAGATTGACCTTGAAACAACAACGATTAATTACTATCGCTATAAAACAAGCTCGTATTTTATCTTTGTTACCTTTTCTTAATAACGAGAAAAAGTTTGAAAGAACCGAGTCAACTGCCAGAACTACTAGTTTTCGAACCAGAAATAAATAGACTTACTCTTCACTCGAATCAAAATTCGAATCCGAATTCAAGCGTGGATGGCTGTTTTGTGAGAAAAATCCAAGAATCTCGATTTCATTGTCGTAAGAAAAAAGATTCACAGAGTCGGGGAAGAATAAATCTTTTTTTTTTGTTCGCTCAGTCTCATTTTGATGACTTTTTCTCAATTTTTTATCATACTAATTTTGACTATACCTTCCCGGAGTTTAGTCTCCGGGGAACTTCATTTAAATTTTTTCGGTGGATTCCTTACAATCCCTTTCTTTTATGATCTCATTGGAAATCATATAAAGACAATTCCTATTTAATATAGCTATTTGTGCAAGTATTTTACGATTCAGAAGTAATTTCCTCTTGTACAGATCATATATTAATCTACTATAACTATGGGATACCTTACTCTCACGAATTACTGCATTTATCCGAGTAATCCACAAACGACGAAAATCTCTCTTTTGCCTATCTCTATCCCGATGAGCAGAAACTAAAGCTCTTATTTTCTGTTGAGTAATAGTTCGAGTCAGTCTTGAATGAGCCCCCCGAAAGCTTGATGCAAATAAACGAATTTTTGTTCTACGTTTACGAGCTACATATCCTCGTCTAATTCTGGTCATTGAATAAATAAAACTTTGATGAATAACTAATTGATTGTTTATTTCCGTTCTTTCAGTTATTCTTTTCCTCTTTACTGATCGATTGATAACAAAACGGATTCTTCCAATGTATAAAATCAAAATTCCAATGGCTTTTGCTACTATAACCTTCCCGAACACTATTTTTTTTTTTTAGGTATTTCGTCGCTAAATAAAAAATTCATTGATACCGGGATACCAGAAAAAAAAAAAATAGTAAATATGAATGGATAAAACAATAGTGGTTCCGTCGTTTCTATGGTTACTTCTTAAACGGTGAGGTCCTCTCTATACACCGGAGCCCCTTCCTTAATCAATATTTATTGGTAACTTGTACAGTTCACACCTTTTGGCTCTACCCATGAATTATTTAGTAATAGGTCTTTCACAACGAGATCCACCTATACAGTAACGGTATTTTATTATGAAATTTAGCTAGGTAGCTGACCCTGTGAGTCCGTTCTTGCAAAAGTGGGAACATCGTTTTTCTGCTTATTTCCCCCGCTTAATGGATAACCCTTTTTACCAATGGGGAATTGCTTTTCATCTTAAATTCAGGTGATTGGATTTGCACCAATGGAAACCATAAATTGCATACACAGGGATATAAGGTATTTTTTTAGGATAGTGAGTGGAATTCTTCCATTCTATCCTATTCACTGGTACTGATCATTGATACTGGAAAAAGGCTTTCCTTTCTTGTCTTGTGTACCAGCTCATGATTTGAACGCGTCACACATACACCCTAGTACATGTTCCTCGGCGCTGAGGACATCCCCGAAGAGCGGGGGATTTCGTGACATTTCTTACTGGCTGTCTTGTGTTTCTAATAAGTTGTTTAATCGTTGGCATGCTGAATCATATACATACTAGGCTGGTTTAGATCTATCCTAACCGGATTATTATCAATTGCTTCTATTTAGATTCTATTTAATAGATTTTTAAACGAGGTAAGAATCTAAATAAAATCACAGATTTACGCGAAATCTTTGCTATTTTCATTCAACCAACCGCTACAAGATCAACAATTCCATGAGCTTGGGCTTCTGTTGCTGACATAAAAACATCCCTTTCCATATCTTCGGATACAATCCATAAGGGTTTGCCCGTTCTTTGTACATAAACCCTTGTGATGGTTTCGCGCAGTTTCAGTAGTTCTTCCGCTTCCAGGATAAATTCTCCCGTTTGTGCCTCATAAAAAGAGCTCGCGGGTTGATGGATCATTACCCTGATGATAAATCAATGGTTCCTCTATCTTGCATAATCATAATGAGGTGAAAACAAAAGAATAAAAAAAAAAGATAAATTGAACAACCGTACAGGCATCTTTTGTGCAGTGCATACGGCTCTATAATAGAATTTACTTTGACCTTCCACCGAATTAAAGAGAAAATATAGGATCTATAAGACCCGGATTGGCAAATGATCCAATTACCACCCTTCTTTTCGGACAAGTTAAAAAATACTATGATGGTTCCGTTGCTTCATATATTTACGGCCTCTGTGATTCAGCAATCCCAAAGTTTCTTTTTGAGCTAAGGAAAATTTTATTTCTTTTTTTCCTACTCTATATCTATACAGTGCGAAAAAAAGTTTGTGACGCTGAAATGGATTCCCGATAGATAAGAAACAATCGGAAATACCTTGTTATTTCATACTACTCTTTCAATACATAATCTAATGTTTGAAAAAATAATAATAATTTTCTCATATTGAATTCGAAGTGCCATGCTATTATTACTTAATATTCCTGCGAAGGCATAGTTTTTTTCTCTCAAATTTAAAATAAAAAACTCAATGGCGCCAAGCGTGAGGGAATGCTAGACGTTTGGTAATTTCTCCTCCGACCAGGATAAAGGATCCCATTGAAGCGGCCAACCCCATGCATATTGTATGGACATCCGGTCGTACAAATTGCATGGTATCATAAATGGCTACTCCGGGTATTACCCATCCTCCGGGAGAGTTTATAAACAAATAGAGATCCTTGGTATCATCCTCTATACTGAGATATACCATAAGACCAATAAGTTGATTAGAGATCTCACTATCAACCTCTTGGCCTAAAAAAAGCAATCTTTCTCGATAAAGTCGGTTGATTAGGATAGTATAAAGTACTATCCCTTAGGAACCGTACACGCACCTTTTGATGCATACGGTTCAAAAAAAAATAAAATAGTGAAAAAAATCAATGTGTAGATTCCAGCCCCCTTTATTTTTGCATAATTTTTGCATAGTAGGCTCCGTCTAACTTTTAGCAAAGGAAACTTTTCTTCTATTGTTCAAATTGTTCAAGAAAGATAAGTTTTAGCTTGTTTCTCTTCTCTATACTATAATTATAAAATTATAATAAAAAAAATTCACTAAACGTATTAAACTAACTTTTCATTGATGTATTGTTTCATCGAGATCCAATCCAAATCACGATGTAATTTTCTTGTTCCTGAACGGGCCTCTTCAATTCTTTTAGGTTTATGCTCTACTCCAGGTAAAGATATGCCAGATTTCAATTTGCACATATAGGACAAATGTTTCCCAATACCACTTCTTTTTCTTTATTTTGTTTCAATTTAGTTTATTTGATGTCTTCCGTCAAATATTCGACATATTCATTATATTATTAGATTGATTAACACTTTGAGATCACTCCTATTTATATATAAATTTTATATATAAAAAAAAATAAAAAGGGGGCGTTTATGATACAAGTAATAATCATGGATCTATTACAGATTGGGTTTTTTCTAAACGGAGCCTGGATACTGCATTTTATTGGTCGAACCAAGTCAACCATAAATTCTTTTAATTGATATGATAATATTAATCTAGATCCCCAAAAATGGATCCAAATCTAATTGCACTTCACGCTCCAAATTTTTGATAATTAAATCAATCTTTCTTGGGTGAAACAGAGGCTATCTCCATCGGGGGAGAGAACGGGGAAATCCCATATGACCCAATATATCTGACAAGTCACACTATACGTCAACCCAAGATGCATCTTCCTCTCCAGGACTTCGAAAAGGTACTTTTGGAACACCAATAGGCATAAAAAGAAATAAAAAATAATTAAGTACTAGATTTCACTTTGATGTGGAAACGTAATTTAGGGGGTAAATTGTCGTCATAATATTAGTATTAGCCGTTATTATATTTGAATATTTTTTATTCATATATGAGATAAGGTTATAAAGGAAGGAAGAATTAAAAAACTAAATAAAAAAAGTCTTACGAATAGGTCCTTCGAATAATGAACAAGTACGAGTATATTCACTCATAGAAAACGGGTTCAACCCACCATTGCGTATTGATACTTATCGGGTATAGAATAGATCTGCTTCTCTTTGTTCCTACGAACAGAATTGTTTCATTATTGCCACAACAGAATCGAACAAATATTAACTCCTGCTCTGAGATAATCCACTGAATGGGGGAGATACATAGCATAGTTTTTCAATGCAATAAAGTTACATAGTGTCTATTTTTCTTTGATAAAAGGGGTATTTCCATGGGTTTGCCTTGGTATCGTGTTCATACAGTTGTATTGAATGATCCCGGTCGGTTGATTGCTGTCCATATAATGCATACAGCTCTGGTTGCTGGTTGGGCCGGTTCGATGGCTCTATACGAATTAGCAGTTTTTGATCCTTCTGATCCCGTTCTTGATCCAATGTGGAGACAAGGCATGTTCGTTATACCCTTTATGACTCGTTTAGGAATAACCAATTCCTGGGGCGGTTGGAGTATCACAGGAGGGACTATAACGAATCCAGGCATTTGGAGTTATGAAGGTGTGGCTGGAGCGCATATTGTGTTTTCTGGCTTGTGCTTCTTGGCAGCTATTTGGCATTGGGTGTATTGGGATCTAGCAATATTTACTGATGAACGTACAGGAAAACCTTCTTTGGATTTGCCCAAGATTTTTGGAATTCATTTATTTCTTTCAGGGGTGGCTTGTTTTGGTTTTGGCGCATTTCATGTAACAGGGTTGTATGGTCCTGGAATATGGGTGTCCGATCCTTATGGACTAACTGGAAAAGTACAATCTGTAAATCCAGCGTGGGGTGTGGAAGGTTTTGATCCTTTTGTTCCGGGAGGAATAGCCTCTCATCATATTGCAGCGGGGACATTGGGGATATTAGCGGGCCTATTCCATCTTAGTGTTCGTCCGCCTCAACGTCTATACAAAGGATTACGTATGGGCAATATTGAAACCGTCCTTTCCAGTAGTATCGCTGCTGTCTTTTTTGCTGCTTTTGTTGTTGCTGGAACTATGTGGTATGGTTCAGCAACTACCCCGATCGAATTATTTGGTCCCACTCGTTATCAATGGGATCAGGGATATTTCCAGCAAGAAATATATCGAAGAGTTGGTGCTGGACTAGCTGAAAATCAAGGTTTATCAGAAGCTTGGTCTAAAATTCCCGAAAAACTAGCTTTTTATGATTACATTGGGAATAATCCGGCAAAAGGGGGACTATTCAGAGCGGGCTCAATGGACAACGGGGATGGAATAGCTGTTGGCTGGTTAGGACACCCCATATTTAGAGATAACGAAGGGCGTGAACTTTTTGTACGTCGTATGCCTACCTTTTTTGAAACATTTCCAGTTGTTTTAGTAGATGGAGACGGAATTGTTAGAGCTGATGTTCCTTTTAGAAGGGCAGAATCAAAGTATAGTGTTGAACAAGTAGGTGTAACTGTTGAGTTCTATGGCGGTGAACTTAATGGAGTTAGTTATAGTGATCCTGTTACTGTTAAAAAATATGCTAGACGCGCTCAATTGGGTGAAATTTTTGAATTAGATCGTGCTACTTTGAAATCCGACGGTGTTTTTCGTAGCAGTCCAAGGGGTTGGTTTACTTTTGGACATGCTTCGTTTGCTTTGCTTTTCTTCTTCGGACACATTTGGCATGGTTCTAGAACCTTGTTCAGAGATGTTTTTGCTGGTATTGACCCAGATCTGGATGCTCAAGTGGAATTTGGAGCATTCCAAAAACTTGGAGATCCGACTACAAAAAGACAAGTAATCTGATACAACATTGCTCTGGTATCTTTCGACTCTATTTTTTTTTTGATTCTTGCTATTTCTTTATCCAGGAGATAATCCAACATAAACAGATATGGAAGCTATAATTGTAAACCACGATCGAATCTATGGAAGCATTGGTTTATACATTCCTCTTAGTCTCGACTCTAGGGATAATCTTTTTCGCGATCTTTTTTCGAGAACCACCTAAAGTTCCAACTAAAAAGACGAAATGATTTTTCATTATCTCAATTGAAGTAATAAGCCTCCCAATATTGGGAGGCTTATTACTTCAACTAGTCCCC